GACCAACAAGTTGATTTGAGATCTCGCTATCAACCTCTTGGCCTAAAAAAAGTAATCTTTCTCGATAAAGTCGGTTGATTAGGACAAAATTGTATCCCTTAGGAACCGTACGTGCATCTTTGGATGCATACGGTTCAAAAAAATTGCGAAAAAAGAATCAATGTGTCGATTCCAATCCTATCTCTTTTTTTTTTTGTATTTGTAACAGATTTCCGTTTTTTTAATGAAGGGTTTTTTTCTTCTATTTTTCAAAAAAAAAAAAAAACATGAGTTTTAGCCCTCTTCCCTAAAAAAAAAAAAAAAGAATTTACTGAACTTATTGAATTAATCTTTCATTGATGTATTGTTTAGTCGAGATTCAAATTACGATGTCATTTTCTTGTTCCCGAATGGGTCCTTTCAATTCTTTTAGGTTCATGTTCTACTCCGGGGAAAGATCTATCCGAATTCCATTTGCTCATATAGGGCAAATGATCTCAGTACCATTTCTTTTTGCTACGACTTTTTTTTTTCAATTTGTTTCGTGCCTCCTCCAAACTATTCGATGTATTCATCATACTGGTTGGCTGGCATGGAAATTGGAGGTCGCCCCTATAATATAATTAAGTATAAGAATTGCCTATGCTACAAGTGGTAATTGTGCATATATTACTATATACCAATATACCAATTTGTTTGGTATTTTTTGAACGGAGCCTGAATACTTTATTTTATTAGTTCAAGTAAACCATAAATTCTTCTAATTGATAATATTGATCCTCAATATAAATTGATCTAATTACACTTCACGCTCCGAATGATTTATTTTTCAATCAATACAATAGTTTGGGGGTGAAACAGAGGATATCTCGATCGGGGGAGTAAACGGGTAAATCCCATATGACCCAATATGTCTGACAAGTCGCACTATACGTCAACCCAAACTGCATCTTCCTCTCCAGGACTCCGAAAAGGTACTTTTGGAACACCAATAGGCATTAAATGAAAGAAAAATTAAGTACTATACTTCACTTTAATATGGAAACGTAAGAATGGGTTTATTGTCTTCACCATTTTTTCTGTTTATTCTATTTTATACAGAAATTGAAAGGTTTTTATAGATATAGAAAGACAGAAAAAAGAAATAAAAATTTTAATGAAGGCACCAATCGTTCGAATAATAAACAAGTATCTATGCATGGATTCCCCCAAAATGGGGCCAATGCTCCCATTGCGTATTGGTACTTATCGGGTATAGAATAAATCTGCTTCTCTTTGTTCTTACGAACGGAATTCTTCCATTTTTTTTTTTCAACGGAATACAATAAACAGTAACCTTTTCTTATACAGAATCCGCGGAAAAGGTTAGGTACTAGGTACATAGTATATTTCAATGCGATAAAGTTACATAGTGTCTATTTTTCTTTGATAAAGGGGTATTTCCATGGGTTTGCCTTGGTATCGTGTTCATACTGTCGTATTGAATGATCCCGGTCGATTGCTTGCTGTCCATATAATGCATACGGCTCTAGTTTCTGGTTGGGCCGGTTCGATGGCTCTATACGAATTAGCGGTTTTTGATCCTTCTGACCCCGTTCTTGATCCAATGTGGAGACAAGGTATGTTCGTTATACCCTTCATGACTCGTTTAGGAATAACCAATTCGTGGGGTGGTTGGAGTATTTCGGGAGGAACTATAACGAATCCAGGTATTTGGAGTTATGAAGGCGTGGCAGGGGCGCATATTTTGTTTTCTGGCTTGTGCTTTTTGGCGGCCATTTGGCATTGGGTGTATTGGGACCTAGAAATATTCTCTGATGAACGTACGGGAAAACCCTCTTTGGATTTGCCCAAGATCTTTGGAATTCATTTATTTCTCTCGGGATTGGCTTGCTTTGGCTTTGGCGCATTTCATGTAACAGGCTTATATGGTCCTGGAATATGGGTGTCCGATCCTTATGGACTAACGGGAAAAGTACAATCTGTAAGTCCAGCGTGGGGCGCGGAAGGTTTTGACCCTTTTGTTCCGGGGGGAATCGCCTCTCATCATATTGCAGCGGGTACACTGGGCATATTAGCGGGCCTATTCCATCTTAGTGTCCGTCCGCCTCAACGTCTATACAAAGGATTACGTATGGGCAATATTGAAACTGTACTTTCTAGTAGTATCGCTGCTGTTTTTTTTGCAGCTTTTGTTGTTGCTGGAACTATGTGGTATGGTTCAGCAACTACCCCAATCGAGTTATTTGGTCCTACTCGTTATCAGTGGGATCAGGGATACTTCCAGCAAGAAATATATCGAAGAGTTGGTGCTGGACTAGCCGAAAATCTGAGTTTATCGGAAGCTTGGTCTAAAATTCCCGAAAAATTAGCTTTTTATGATTACATTGGTAATAATCCGGCAAAAGGGGGATTATTCAGAGCGGGATCAATGGACAGCGGGGATGGAATAGCTGTTGGATGGTTAGGACATCCCGTCTTTAGAGATAAAGAAGGGCGCGAGCTTTTTGTACGTCGTATGCCTACTTTTTTTGAAACATTCCCCGTAGTTTTGGTAGATGGAGACGGAATTGTGAGGGCGGATGTTCCTTTTCGAAGAGCAGAATCAAAGTATAGTGTTGAACAAGTAGGTGTAACCGTTGAGTTCTATGGTGGGGAACTCAATGGAGTCAGTTATAGTGATCCCTCTACTGTGAAAAAATATGCTAGACGCGCACAATTAGGTGAAATTTTTGAATTAGACCGGGCTACTTTGAAATCTGATGGTGTCTTTCGTAGCAGTCCAAGAGGTTGGTTCACTTTTGGGCATGCCTCGTTTGCTTTGCTCTTCTTTTTCGGACACATTTGGCATGGCGCTAGAACCTTGTTCAGAGATGTTTTTGCTGGTATTGATCCAGATTTGGATGCTCAAGTAGAATTTGGAGCATTCCAAAAACTTGGAGATCCAACTACAAGGAGACAAGTAGTTTGATGCAAAATTGCTCTGGTATCTTTCGCCTCTTTTTTTTTTTTTATTTGAATAGAGTATCCGAGACCCGAGAAATCTTGACTTGAATCACCTTCTTTTCTTTGATTTTTCCCTTTTTTATATGTTTTTTATATGGTAAATGATCCAAAATGCATAGGCGTGAAAGCTATAATTGTAAACCACGATCGAATCTATGGAAGCATTGGTTTATACATTCCTTTTAGTCTCGACTTTAGGGATAATTTTTTTCGCTATCTTTTTTCGAGAACCACCTAAGGTTCCGACTAAAAAATGAAATGATTTTTCATTATCTCAACTGAAGTACTGAGCCTCCCACTATGGGAGGCTCAGTACTTCAACTAGTCTAGTCCCCGTGTTCCTCGAATGGATCTCTTAATTGTTGAGAGGGTTGCCCAAAAGCAGTATATAAGGCGTACCCCGTAAAGCTTACAAGTAAACCAGATATGAAGATGGCGACTAGGGTTGCTGTTTCCATTTTTAAATAATTTCAAGATCGCATTGGATCTACGATAAAGGCGTTTATTTACAACTACAACGGAATGGTATACAAAGTCAACAGATCTCAACCAATGATTAAATAGGATTTATGGCTACCCAAACCGTTGAGGATAGTTCTCGAGCTAGACCAAAGCAAACTGGCATAGGAAGTTTATTGAAACCATTGAATTCGGAATATGGTAAAGTAGCTCCGGGCTGGGGGACTACACCACTTATGGGAGTCGCAATGGCTCTATTTGCGATATTCCTATCTATTATTTTGGAAATTTATAATTCTTCTGTTTTATTGGATGGAATTTCAATGAGTTAGGTTCATAAGAACTATGAAAACTAAGTTTTTCAATAAAAAAATTATTTGATTCGGATTTATAGAGCATTCTGGTAGTTCGACTGTGGAATTTCTTTGTTTCAGTATTTCCGGAATATGAGCGTGTGACTTGTTATAATTGATCCTATTGACAATACAGAGAATGGTCTGTCATCCCTATCAAGATGTTCTATCCCGTCGGATATTTATTCTAATATCTGGAACACGGAATATATAGAATAGATCAAGAAAAGAAATATTTGAACTATGATTCATACCTACTATTCAGACCTCGTAACCGGACTCAAAAAAATTTCAGATAGGTATTTCATAGATCAAATGATTTTTCTTTCTTTAGACTTATTCATTTTGTCTGAAGGACAACTCTTTCTCTAGAGTTTGTTGAGTCATTACATCCACTCATTGAATAAGTGATGATCAAACGGTTTTTACTCAGAAAACCTTTGAGTTTAGCTTGGGGCTAAATCATCGTGGTTCTAGTATGAATCTGAGGTTTTAATTGATTCATAGGGTCTCAACAAGGGAATTCCTATCACTATCAATAGTAAAACAAGAGTCATCCGCATTACGCAAAAAAAAAAAAAAAAAAACAACAACAAATCAAATTAAATAAAAAAAAAAAAAAAATAGGAAAGAGAAGATTCAAGAGGCCTGTAACGATCAACATAAAGAAAGACGGACGAGCTGACTTGAGATTTTCTGGCATTATCATCACAAAGAAGATATTCGGATTTTTTTTGACTTACTATCTTCGGTTCGGGACAAATCGAATCAAGCAACTAAGAAGTTTTGAGCTTTCTATTACATATCCGTTGAAATCAGTATTTGTGTGTTTCTGTTTGAGCCGTACGAGATGAAATTCTCATATACGGTTCTCAGGGGGGGTCCTCTTGGATTACCTATCTCAATAAAGTATATGATTGGTTCGAGGAACGTCTCGAAATTCAAGCGATTGCAGATGATATAACTAGTAAATATGTTCCTCCTCATGTCAACATATTTTATTGTCTAGGGGGGATCACACTTACTTGTTTTTTAGTACAAGTAGCTACAGGTTTTGCTATGACTTTTTACTATCGCCCAACCGTTACAGAGGCTTTTTCCTCTGTTCAATACATAATGACTGAGGCTAACTTTGGTTGGTTAATCCGATCAGTTCATCGATGGTCAGCAAGTATGATGGTTCTAATGATGATTTTGCACGTATTTCGTGTGTATCTTACAGGTGGGTTTAAAAAACCCCGCGAATTAACTTGGGTTACAGGTGTGGTTCTGGCCGTATTGACTGCATCTTTTGGTGTGACTGGTTATTCCTTACCTTGGGACCAAATTGGTTATTGGGCAGTAAAAATCGTGACAGGCGTGCCTGAAGCTATTCCTGTAATAGGATCTCCTTTGGTAGAGTTATTACGTGGAAGTGCGAGTGTGGGCCAATCTACCCTGACCCGTTTTTATAGTTTACATACTTTTGTATTGCCTCTTCTTACTGCCGTATTTATGTTAATGCACTTCCCAATGATACGTAAGCAAGGTATTTCGGGTCCTTTATAGCTTTGTAATAGCTTTATAGAATATAGAGAAAACAGATCATAGATATTTGTAATTTATCATATATCGGGGAGGACTAATAGTATTTAGTATAGTCTTTTTTTTTTTTTTTGAGTATTTTATTGCTACAAATATGGATTATTGAAAAAAATAAGACATGTTATTTGGATACTTCTCTTCAACTCTGAAGTATTGTATTTTTTCTTATTTGATACCAATAACGAATAGTTGAAGTGGATTCTCCGAAGAGAGGATGGATTATGGGAGTGTGTGACTTGAACTATTGATTGGGCCGTGCCGAGATATAATATAATTTTATCCGCCACGTTGGAATTCACAACCAAACGTGTCTCCGCATCCAACCACCACGTAAATCTCCCTATGTAGCATAGGATAGGCCGGTTCGCTTGAGGAGAATCTTTTCTATGATCATACCCGAATTATGTCATGCATGAACAGGCTCTGTAAGATCCCGTAGAATAGAATAAGTCATGTGGCACGACCCAATCTTCTATCTATTCCACTTACTTATTTATAGTATGAAAATGCATTCATTTCCTCTGCATCGATCCCGATCTATGATACTATCGGAGTGAAATAAGGGATCTAAGGAAGAACGGGGGCTAGACTTTATTAGTAACAAGTGAATACTTTGGTATGTAAGAAAATCGAGATGTTGTGGGGGATAAACACCAATCAAATCAAAAGACATGAGACAGTCCAAAAAGCACTTGATTATGATCAAATTTATAAGCCTACTTGGATATTGAGCATTTACCTGTAAGAACTTAATTGTTTGCAATGAATAGTTGCAACTCCGGAAATGGAATCTGGTAAATCTTTTCTTATATGGATTCATTATATATATATATATATATGAATATGTATGAAATATAGAATTTTTATCGATCTATTTCTGTTATTCCTTTTATTCTTGCTCGAGCCGGATGATGAAAACTTATCATGTCCGGTTCCCTCGGGGGATGGATCCATAAGAATTCACCTATCCCAATAACAAAGAAACCTGACTTGAATGATCCTGTATTAAGAGCTAAATTGGCTAAAGGGATGGGGCATAATTATTATGGAGAACCCGCATGGCCCAATGATCTTTTATATATTTTTCCAGTAGTAATTCTAGGTACTATTGCATGTAATGTAGGCTTAGCAGTTCTAGAACCATCAATGATTGGTGAACCGGCGGATCCATTTGCAACTCCTTTGGAAATATTACCCGAATGGTACTTTTTTCCCGTATTTCAAATACTCCGCACAGTACCTAATAAGTTATTGGGTGTTCTTTTAATGGTTTCAGTACCAACAGGATTGTTGACAGTACCCTTTTTGGAGAATGTTAATAAATTCCAAAACCCATTTCGTCGTCCAGTAGCTACAACAGTCTTTTTGATTGGTACCGCAGTAGCTCTTTGGTTAGGCATTGGAGCAACATTACCTATTGATAAATCTTTAACTTTAGGTCTTTTTTAAATTGATTCAACTGTGAAATACCACGATGTAGGTATCGTATCTAGGGAATAATCGCTTCTAAAGTGAATTTTCCCTAGATACATTCATTTTTTTATGATCCCTTCCACGAAAATACGGATCGTGTCGAAGATCAAAAATGCAGTTTTTTCTTTATAACTTTCTAAAAAGAATATGAAATAATTCTAATAGATTTAACTAATAGATTTCAATGGAAAACTTATTCTTAGGTAAATTGATTGCGAAATGCTTCTGTAGAGTGTCTAATATCTGTTTTACATCTTCTATGCGAAAATATTCAATTCTCATAAGATCTTCTTGACTCTTATTCAAAAGGTCCAATAATGTATGTATATTGGACCTTTTGAGACAATTATAGGTCCTGGAAGGTAGTTCTGATTGGTCAATAAAAATACATTTCAATGGAATTCCTTTTTTGTTTTTCTTTAGATTAGTGAATCTATTTTGAAAGGTAAAAAAGGGTAGAGTAAACCTGTTTTTATTTTCCTCGAAATGAATATCTCCTTCTTCCGCATGTAAAAAGGGGATAAATAAATCAATCAAATTACGAGAAGCTTCATAAAGTGCTTCCTTAGGAGTTAAACTTCCATTCGTCCATATTTCTAGAAAAAGTATTTCTTGTTTTTCATTTCCATTCCCATAAGAATGAATACCATGATTCGCATTTCGAACAGGCATGGATACAGCATCTATAGGATAACTTCCATCTTGATAATTTTTTGTGGGGTTCATACGGTATCCGCGATCTCTCTTGATTTGTAATTCAATAAGCAAATCAATTGGTTCCGTCAGGTTAGCTATATGCTGTGTTGTGTCAACTATTTCCACGGAAGGTGGTGAGATGATATCTTGAGCGGTTACGTATCTAGGACCCCTGACGCAAATGGATGCGTCTCTAACTCCATACAGATTACTTCTCAATACAATTTCTTTCAAATTTATTAAAATTTCATGTACTGATTCCTCAATACCTACTATTGTAGAATATTCATGCGGCACCTTCTCAGACTTTGCACGTGTGATACATGTTCCTTCCATTTCTCCAAGTAAGGCCCTTCGCATGGCGATACCTATAGTATCGGCTTGACCTTTCATGAGCGGGGACAGAATGAAACGACCATAATAAAGACGCTTACTGTCTATTCTTGATTCAACACATTTCCACTGTAGTGTTCGAATGGATCCAGCTATTTCCTCTCGAACCATACTAATATTATTCTTTGATCAGATCATTTAATCATTTATTTCTCTTGAAATCCATTTTATTTTTACACACGTCTTTTTTTAGGAGGTCGACATCCATTATGTGGCATAGGTGTTACATCACGTACGAAACTTAATAGTATACCACTTCTACGAATGGCCCGTAATGCTGCATCTCTTCCGAGACCGGGACCTTTTATCATAACTTCCGCTCGTTGCATACCCTGATCAATTACTGTACGAATAGCATTTTCCGCGGCGGCTTGAGCAGCATAGGGTGTACCTCTTCTTGTGCCCTTGAATCCAGAAGTACCGGCGGAGGCCCAAGAAACCACTCGACCTCGTACATCTGTAACAGTTACAATGGTATTGTGGAAACTTGCTTGAACATGAATAACTCCTTTTGGTATTCTACGTCCATTCTTACGTGAACCAATACGTCCATTCCTACGCGAACTAATTCTTGGTATGGGTTTTGCCATATTTTATCATCTCATAAATATGAATCAGAAATATACAGAAAGATACGGAGATATCCATTTCATGTTAAAACAGATCTTTTCTTTTTACATGGGCCTTCCTTTAGAAAGTTCTTTTTTTTTTTTGAAGGATTATCCTTGTCTCTGTTTATGTCTCGGATTGGAACAAATCACTATAATCCGTCCGCGCCTACGGATCAGTCGGCACTTTTCACAAATTTTACGAACCGAAGCCCTTATTTTCATATTTCTCACTCCTTAGCTTAATTTTGAATCTATTCCTTGGAAGAAAATAAGTCTCTTGTATTTTTTAACTTGGAGCTGTAGCCCCACTAAAAGAAATGTTTTCAAAAATTATCTAATCGTTCGAATTTTTGTTGCGAAGTTTATAAATTATACGTCCCCTGGTTGAATCATACCGACTTTTTTCGATTTTTACTCTATCTCTCGGCAATATCCATATAGAACTGCGCCGGATCCTACCTGAAATATAACCTAGAATTAGATTTTCATGGGAACATGTCGTTGGGAAGTGATTCAGTAATTAAACCTTCATGAATCAATTTTTTTTCTTTCATTCCAGGTAACTCTTTTGGAGTATCAATTAATGAGGGAAGAGTTATATAACTCACTTTTCCTCTTTATTTCACAAAGAGGAAATTAGAGATAAAATTTGGATACCGAAAGGGGGTCACCATATATAACACAAAATTTCTCCCCCAATTCCTTTTAGTCTAGCTTCTCGATCTGTCATTATGCCTCGAGAAGTAGAAAGAATTACAATTCCCATTCCACCTAAAATCTTAGGAATTTTTTGATAGTTGGAATAGATTCGTAGACCAGGTCGACTGATACGTTTTAAAATAGTTCTATATATTCTTTTCCTAGTCCTTCTATGTCGCAAGGTTGAAACCAAGAAATATTTGTTATTTTCCTGATGTTTCCGAACGTTTTCAATAAAACCCTCTCGTAGGAGTATTTTAACAATGTTTTCGGTGATAGTAGTGGATGCTATTCGAACCGTTCCTTTTTTACTCATGTCAGCATTTCTTATAGAAGTTATTAGATCGGCAATAACGTCTTTACCCATAATGAATTCAAATTATTTTGACTTCCTAATTTTGATATAATCAACATGTTTTTTTTTTTTTATTTTACTTTAATTATTCCATTTTTCTTATTCAAAAATTATTCAATTATTAATAGTAATAGTAAATTACTAATTTTATGAAATTAATTAATACTTAAAAGTATATGCGTGAGACACAATCTACTAGTTTGATCCATTTCAGATGTCCTACTATAACTATATCATAGTTTTATCTACTAGTATTTATAATACCTCAGGGGCTAATGAAACTATTTTAGTAAAATTCAACTGTCTTAATTCTCGAGCAATCGCACCAAAAACTCGAGTTCCTTTTGGATTTCCTTCTTGATCAATGACAACCGCTGCATTGTCATCATATCGTATTATCATACCGTTGTCACGTTTGAGTTCTTTACATGTACGTACAATTACAGCTCTAATGACTTCTGATCTTTCTAGAGGCATATTGGGCACTGCTTCTTTGATTACAGCAACAATAATGTCACCAATATGAGCATATCGGTGATTACCAGCTCCTATGATTCGAATACACATCAATTCTCGAGCTCCGCTGTTATCTGCTACATTCAAAAGGGTCTGAGGTTGAATCATATCATTTTGATTTGAATCTTTATTTCAATGCAAAGAATGAGGAAAAAAAGAAATAGTGTTTGTCCAGAAATAAATAAACCTGTGCTTTTTTTTTTTTCATTCTCAATACCCTTTCTTTTTGTTTATGTTTAGTTCTACATCGCTATTTTGAAATAACAAATTGAGTTCGTATAGGCATTTTGCACGCAGCTATTTCAATAGCTGTTCTGGCTACAGTTTCTGGCACTCCGCCCATTTCATAAAGTATTCGACCTGGTTTAACAACGGATACCCAATATTCGGGGGATCCCTTCCCTGAACCCATACGTGTTTCCGTCGGTCTTACTGTAACAGGTTTGTCGGGGAATATGCGCACCCATATTTTTCCACCGCGACGCGTGTATCGTGTCATTGCTCTTCGCCCTGCTTCTATTTGTCTAGCTGTGATCCAAGCGGGTTCAAGTGCTTGAAGAGCGTATCTGCCGAAACAAATACGATTGCCTCGACAAGATATTCCCTTCATTCTTCCTCTATGTTGCTTACGAAATCTGGTTTTTTTGGGGTTATAGTTGATGGTTTTTTTCTTCATTCCACCTCTACTACAGAACCGGACATGAGAATTTCTTCTCATCCAGCTCCTCGCGAACGGAAGGATTCGATAATATTACGGATATATATGTATTTACTAACTAATACACTAAACTAAGTAATGGGATTTCTTGCTATTTTATTTATTACATAGCATAGGAAACTGTATATGGCTAAGCTTTTATATTTTTTTATATTTATAGATATAGAGAATTTTTTTTTTTTTTTTTAACGAATCCTTATTTTTACTCTTATCGAATCAAGACAATATTGTAATCCAATAAATAAAGGTTTCGCGGGCGAATATTGGCTCTTTCCTGCTTTATTCTTAGAATCAATCCATGACCTCTCAGAGTAAGTTAATTTGTTCTTGGTTCGTTCCGCCATCCCACCCGATGAATCATTAGGATTCATTTTTAATGGAATCTTATGTAGTCACAGGTTTCATCGTTCCTATAGCTTCTCCATTAATGGTTAGGCCTGAACTCTGCAATGGAGCTCCAAAGAAAATTTGTTCCCGAGTCAATTTTCTCAGTTTCTATTAACCCGAGGCTCTTTATTATTCTTTATATAAATATTAATGCTTTATCACATTGCCTTTTATGAGGTGATTCATAGACCATACATGTTGGAATCATCTATCATTGATATTTTTGTTCTCTCTTTCTATCATCTTTCCATTTATCCACATCCCTTTCTTTTTTTCTTCGAAATCCATAATAAGATTTGTTTTTTTATGGAAAAAATTTCAGTTGTTACAACTATATGATTGATCTAGTCATATAGTGACTGTTTCTTGGGATCTCGACAATACGAAGCAATAAGTTGGTTATTAGTTTTTAGTTTATGTTTCTAAAGTTATTAAGTGCATAGTGGGGGTCAGTATTTTTTTGAAGCCCAACTTTAAACTCTAAATAAAAAACTAACGAGTCACACACTAAGCATAGCAATTATATCAAAAAAAGTTAATCAATTTTTATTCAACCTTATAGAATTAGAATTGTTCATTTTTGTTTGATTTAACAGAAAAAAAAACGCAAGCAATTTCTCATTTTTTGTTCCATCGTTGGACAGAAGGGTGAGATAAATAAAGGTTTATTATTCCTCGTCCACAAATATCCAAATTTTTAGGCCTAATACTCCATAGATAGTTCGAATTGTATAGGAACAATGATCAATTTTAGCACGAATTGTTTGTAGAGGAACCCTACCCTCTCTGATCCATTCGACACGTGCAATTTCTTTTCCGTCGATACGCCCTGAAATTTGTATTTGAATTCCCTTTGTATCCGTTTGTTCGGTTAATTCAATAGCTTTTTTCATTGCCTTTCGAAACGGAACTCTTTTTTTTAATTGTGAAGCCATATATTCGGCAAGAATATTAGGTTGTCCATAAGGTTTTTCAATTCTTGTGATAGCAATGTTGAGTCTTCGGTTCACGGAGCGAAACTCTTTTTGTACATTCATCTGTAATTCTTCGATCCCCCGTGTTCGGCCTTCTATTAATAAATTTGGAGACCCAATATGGATTATGACCTGGATCAAATCGATTCTTTTTTGAATTTCTATACGTGCAATTCCCTCGGAACCTGAGGATATTTTTTGATTTTTTTGTACATAGTTTTTGATACAATTCCGTATTTTCTCATCTTCTTGTAGACCTATGGAAAAATTTTTTGGTTGTGCGAACCAAAAGGAATG